ATGGCTCGAATCTTTAGTATTCTGTTATTTATTACCTGTGTTTACTATTTAGGCAGAATACCGTCACCCATTCTAACTAAGAAACTGAAAGGAATTTCCGAACCGGAAGAAGTGGGGGAAAGTGAGGAAGAAAGAAACATAGAAATAGAAACTATTTCCGAGGGGGGAGGGGCTAACCAGAAACAGGGGACCGAAGAAAATACTTCTTCTTCCCTTTTTTCGGAGGAAGAGGTGGATCCGAGCAAAGAAACAGAAAAGCTACGAGTGACTGGAAAGAAAAAAAAAAAAATAAAGGGCGAATTCCACTTTCGTTTTAAAGAGACATACTATAAAAATAGACCGGTTTATGAAACTTCTTATCTGGATGGGAATCAAGAAAGTTCGAAGTTAGAAATATTAAAAAAAAAAGAAGATAAATATTTATTATGGATTGAAAAACCTCTTGTGACACTTCTTTTTGATTCTAAACGATGGAATCGACCTTTGCGATATATAAAAAATGACCGGGTTGAAAATGCTATAAAAAATGAAATGTCACAATATTTTTTTTATACATGTCAAAGTGATGGAAAAGAAAAAATATCTTTTACGTATCCACCCAGTTTAGCAACTTTTGGGGAAATGATACAAAAAAAAATATATTTTTTCACACCAGAAAAATGGTTTTCTGATGAATTGTATACTGATTGGAGTTTTATCAATGAACTAAAAAGAAGAAATTTGAGTAAGGAGTTTATAAAAAGAGTCGAATCTTTAGATAAGGAATCTTTTGATCTGGGCATACTTGAAAAAAGGACTCGATTCTCTAATAATGAAACTAAACGAGAATACTTGCCTAAACTATATGATCCTTTCTTGCATGGACCCTACCGCGGAAGAATCAAAAAATGGGGTTCCCCTTTAAGCATAAATCAAACTTATAAAAAAAAAAACACGGATCCATTTTGGATAAATAAGATTCATGCTCTACTTCTTACTACTGATTATCACGACCTTGAACAGACACTAGATACACTCAATATAAAATCATTAGCAACAGAAAAAGAACTCTCTTTATTGACATTGACAGAAGATGAACAGGGAAATATCGATTCCGAGGATCGAGTCAAAATTTTGAAATTTTTATTCAATATAGTTATAACTAATCCCAACAATCAAACAATTAGAAAAAAATCTATTGGAATAAAAGAAATAAGTAAAAAAGTTCCTCGATGGTCATACAAATTAATCGACGATTTAGAACAACAGGAGGGAGAAAACGAGGAAAATGTAACAGCAGAGCATGAAATTCGTTCAAGAAAATCCAAGCGCGTCGTGATTTTTACTAATAACCAGGCAAACGCCGATACTTATACTAATACCAAGGATGCTAATGATCCTGATCAAACAGACGAAGTGGCTTTGATACGCTATTCGCAACAATCGGATTTTCGGCGCGACATAATAAAGGGTTCCATGCGTGCCCAAAGGCGTAAAACAATTACTTGGGAGCTGTTTCAAGCAAATGTACATTCCCCCCTTTTTTTGGACAGAGTAGACAAACCACTCTTTTTTTCTTTTGATATTTCTGGACCGCTGAAACGAATATCTCGAAATTGGATATGTAAAAACAAAGAATCAAAAATTTCTGATTATACAGAAAAAAAGATCGAGAAAAAAGACGAGGCCAAAAGAGAAAAATACAAAAGAGAAGAGAAAATGAGGATAGAAATAGCAGAAGCTTGGGATAGTCTTTTACTTGCTCAAGTAATAAGGGGCTCCGTGTTAATAACCCAATCAATTCTTAGAAAATATATTATATTACCTTCACTGATAATAGTTAAAAATATTGCCCGTATGTTATTATTTCAATTTCCTGAGTGGTCTGAGGATTTAACGGATTGGAATCGAGAAATGCATGTTAAATGCACTTATAATGGTGTTCAATTATCCGAAACCGAATTTCCAAAAAACTGGTTAACAGACGGTATTCAGATAAAGATCCTATTTCCTTTTTGCCTGAAACCTTGGCACAGATTTAAACTACAACCCTCTCATAAAGATCCAATGAAAAAAAAGAAAGGTCAAAAGAATGATTTTTGCTTTTTAACAGTTTGGGGAATGGAAACTGAACTACCTTTCGGCTCTCCTCGAAAACGGCGTTCGTTTTTTGAGCCTATTTTTAAAGAACTAAAAAAAAAAATAAAAAAATGGAAAACGAAATGTTTTATAGCTTTAACAATTTTAAAAGAAAAAACTAAATTGTTTCGAAAAGCTTCAAAAGAAACAAAAAAATGGATCACTCAAAGCATTCTATTTCTAAAAGGAATAATAAAAGAACTTTCAAAAATAAATCCAATTCCATTTTTTGGGTTGAGAGAACCATATGAATTGGGCGAAACTAAAAAGGATTCGATAATCAGTAATAAGATGATTCACAAATCATCCCTTCAAATTCAATCTATGGCGTGGACAAATTATTCATTAACCGAAAAAAAAATAAAAGATCTGACTAAGAGAACAAACACAATCAAAAATCAAATACAAAAAATTCTAATTATAAAAGACAAGAAAAACGAATTTCTAACTCAAGAAATAAATAGTAGTTCTAACAAAATAAGTTATCAGGATAAAATATTAGAATCATCAAAAAAATTTTGGCAAATAGTAAAAAGAAGAAATATTCGATTAATCCGGAAATTCTATTTTTTTATAAATTTTTTCATTGAAAAGATATACATGGATATTCTTCTATATATCATTAATATTCCAAGAACCAATACCCAACTTTTTCTTGAATCAACAAAAAAAATGATTGAGAACTTCATTCACAATAATGAAGCAAATCAAGAAAGAATTAATAAAACAACTAAAAATACAACTCATTTTATTTCAACTATAAAAACCTCACTTTCTTCACTTTCTAATATTAGTATTAGAAATAAAAATGAAAAAGCTTTTTGTGACTTATCCTCCCTCTCACAAGCATATGTATTTTACAAATTATCACAAACCCAAGTTATTAGTTTTTATAAATTCAAACCTATCCTTCAATATCATGGAACATCTCTTTTTCTTAAAAATGAAATAAAAGATTATTTTGAAGAACGGGGAGTATCTCATTCCAGATTAAGACATCATTATGGGTTAAGACAGAAAATTGTTTGGCATTCTGGAATGAATGAATGGAAAAACTGGTTAAGGAGTCGTTATCAATACGATTTAGTTCAGAATAGATGGCTAAAATTAGGACCAGGACAATGGCGAAATAGAGTCAATCAACACTATCTGGCTCAAAATAAACATTTAACAAAATGGGATTCAGATGAAAAAGAAAGATTAATTCATTACGAAAAAAAAAATGATTTTCAAGCGAACTCATTACTAACTCAAGAATATAAACTGAATCAAGAACAAAAATATAAAAAATCTAATTTTAAAAAACACTATGGATATGATTTTTTATCATATAAATCTATTAATTATCAAGATAAGAGGGACCCGTATGCTTATGGATCACCATTCCAAGTAAATAAGAGGGAAGAGAGTTCTTATCATTACAACATGGATAAACAAAATTTTTTTGATACACTGAGGGATATCCCCATCCATAATTATCTAGGAGAAGGCGATATCCTAGATGCTATGGGGAATTTTTCGCACAGAAAGTTTTTTAATTGGAGAATTCTTGATTTTTGTCTTAGAAATAAGGTCGATATTGAGTCCTGGGTCGATACCAGTACCAAGAGTAAGAAAAATATTAAGACTGTGGTTAAGAATTATCAAATAATTGATAAAATGGACCTTTTTTATTTCACAATTTATCAAGATCAAGAAAGCAACCCATCCAATAAAAAAGGAAGCCATTTTGATTGGATGGGACTGAATGAAGAAATACTAAGTCATCCTATACCGAATCTAGAACTTTGGTTCTTCCCAGAATTTGTGCTGCTATATAATGCATATAAGGTTAAACCATGGATCATACCAATAAAATTACTTCTTTTCAATTTTAATGGAAATAGGAACATTAATAAAAATAGTATTGAAAATAAAAAAAGGGACTCCCTTATAGCACCAAACGAAAAACAAATTATTGGATTAGAGAATCGAAATCAAGAAGAAAAAGAACCCATAGGTGAAGGGGGTCTTGTATCAGATGCACAAAAACAAGGAAATTTAAAATCCGTTCTCTCAAACCAAGAAAAAGATGTTGAAGAAGATTATGATAAATCAGACAAAAAAAAACGTAGAAAGAAAAAGCAATACAAGAGCAACACGGAAGCAGAGCTTGATTTCTTCCTAAAAAGGTATTTGCGTTTTCAATTGAGATGGGATGATTCTTTAAATCAAAGAATAATCAATAATATCAAAGTATATTGCCTCCTGCTTAGACTGATAAATCCAAACGAAATTGTTATATCCTCTATTCAACGGGGAGAGATGAATCTGGATATTTTGATGATTCAGAAGGATTTAACTCTTAGAGAATTAATGAAAAAAGGAATATTGATTATCGATCCAGTTCGTCTGTCGGTAAAAAATGATGGACAATTTATTCTATATCAAACTATAAGTATTTTGTTGGTTCATAAAAATAAACACCAAATTAATCAAAGATACCAAGAAAAAAACTATATTGATAAAAATCATTTTTATGAATTTATTGCAAGACATCAAAAGATGACTGAAAATAAAGACAAAAATCATTATGATTTGTTTGTTCCTGAAAATATTTTATCCCCTAACCACCGGCGAGAATTGCGAATTCGAATTTCTTTCAATTCCAGGGATAAAAATAAAAATGGTATGCATAGAAATGCAGTATTTTTAAATAATGTAAAAAACTGTGGTCAAGTTTTGACTAAAAACAAACATCTTGATAGTGATAAAAAGAAACTAATTAAATTAAAGTTCTTTCTTTGGCCCAATTATCGATTAGAAGATTTAGCTTGTATGAATCGATATTGGTTTAATACTAATAACGGCAGTCGTTTCAGTATGATAAGGATCCGTATGTATCCGCGTCTGAAAATTCGTTAATGGTACATTTTAATGGTACATTTTCCCCTATATTATGTATGTATCGTGCCGGGTATATGAAAACAAATAGATGGTCACAAGGATTGTCTTCCATTTTATTCTGATACACGATACTAATTTAATGACATACATATCAATTAGATCGACAAATGAATCAACAAAATCCTCTTATTTGAACTCTAAAATTTTCTCTTTTGTAGAAATCTCTCACTCTTTTGTATCCCTATACGAATCAAATCGAAACCCGGATTGATTAATTTTATTTGAAAAAAAAAAATGATAAAGTTCATAACGAACTTAAAATCATCGTGTATATCAAAATGACTGGTATTATTATTACTGATCAGTAAAATTCACATTCAAAAAAAGGGGGAAATTTTTTGGTTTTATGGTAAAAAATTCATTCATCTCAGTTATTTTTCAAGAAAAAAAAGAAGAAAACAGGGGGTCTGCTGAATTTCAAATAGTTAGTTTCACCAATAAGATACGAAGACTTACTTCACATTTGGAATTGCACAAAAAAGACTATTTATCTCAGAGAGGTCTACGTAAAATTCTAGGAAAACGTCAACGACTGCTATCTTATTTATCAAAGACAAATAAAATACGTTATAAAGAATTAATTGGTGAGTTGGATATTCGGGAATCAAAAAATCGTTAATTTGCAAATTTTGAATTAGTCGATTTATTAGATTTTCATTTTGATGTACTTGTTTTCGTTTTCAACAATTCATGTAAGAATGAATCGAGGAAAAACTTATGAATCTATCAGCTACAGAAAAAGACCTTATGATAGTCAATATGGGGCCTCACCACCCATCAATGCATGGTGTTCTTCGTCTCATCGTTACTCTAGATGGTGAAGATGTTGTTGACTGTGAACCAATATTAGGTTATTTACACAGAGGAATGGAAAAAATTGCGGAAAACCGAACAATTATACAATATTTGCCTTATGTAACGCGTTGGGATTATTTAGCCACTATGTTCACGGAAGCAATAACCGTAAATGGACCAGAACAGTTGGGGAATATTCAAGTCCCTAAAAGGGCCAGCTATATCAGAGTAATTATGTTGGAGTTGAGTCGTATAGCTTCTCATCTATTATGGCTTGGACCTTTTATGGCAGATATTGGTGCACAGACCCCCTTTTTCTATATTTTCAGAGAAAGAGAATTAGTATATGATCTATTCGAAGCTGCCACCGGTATGAGAATGATGCATAATTATTTTCGTATCGGAGGAGTGGCGGCCGATCTACCTTACGGCTGGCTAGATAAATGTTTGGATTTCTGTGATTATTTTTTAACAGGAATTGTTGAATATCAAAAACTTATTACGCGAAATCCTATTTTTTTAGAACGAGTTGAAGGGATAGGCGTTATTGGTGGAGAAGAAGCAATAAATTGGGGTTTATCCGGCCCAATGCTACGAGCATCTGGAATCAAATGGGATCTTCGGAAAGTTGATCATTATGAGTGTTACGACGAATTTGATTGGGAAATCCAGTGGCAAAAAGAAGGAGATTCATTAGCTCGTTATTTAGTCCGAATCAGTGAAATGACGGAATCTATAAAAATAATTCAACAGGCCCTGGAAGGAATTCCGGGTGGTCCCTATGAGAATTTAGAAATCCGATGCTTTGATCGAGAAAGGGATCCAGAATGGAATGATTTTGAATATCGATTCATTAGTAAAAAACCTTCTCCCACATTTGAATTACCGAGACAAGAACTTTATGCGAGAATGGAAGCCCCAAAGGGAGAATTAGGAATTTTTCTGATAGGGGATCAAAGCGGTTTTCCTTGGAGATGGAAAATTCGCCCGCCGGGTTTTATCAATTTGCAAATTCTTCCTCAGTTAGTTAAAAGAATGAAATTGGCTGATATTATGACGATACTAGGTAGCATAGATATCATTATGGGAGAAGTGGATCGTTGAAATGATAATTTATACGACAGAAGTAGAAGATATCAATTCCTTTTACACATTGGAATCTTTAAAAGAGGTCTATGGGATCATATGGATGTTGGTCCCTATTTTGACTCTTGTATTGGGAATCACAATAGGTGTACTAGTAATTGTATGGTTAGAAAGAGAAATATCTGCAGGAATACAACAACGTATTGGGCCTGAATATGCCGGTCCTTTGGGCATTCTTCAAGCGCTAGCAGATGGAACAAAACTGCTTTTCAAAGAAAATATTCTTCCATCTAGAGGCAATACTCGTTTATTTAGTATTGGACCGGCTATAGCAGTCATATCCATTTTACTAAGTTTTTCAGTAATTCCTTTTAGCTCTCGCCTTATTTTAGCCGATCTCAATATCGGTATTTTTTTATGGATTGCCATTTCAAGTATTGCTCCCGTTGGACTTCTTATGTCAGGATACGGATCAAATAATAAATATTCCTTTTTAGGTGGTCTGCGAGCTGCTGCTCAATCGATTAGTTATGAAATACCATTAACTCTATGTGTTTTATCAATATCTCTACGTGCGATTCGTTGAACTAGAAACTTTTATTTTACCTATTCCTTTCGTTCTAGAAAATAAGTTGAGTTGATAAACTAAATTAGATAGTTATATATGAGTGAAAGAAAGCAGCTTATAAATTCGCAGTAAATTAAACAAAAAAATAGAATCTCATTTCCTATGTACAAAAGTTAAGTGGAAGAAAACGTAAGCGGAAGAAGTCTTTACCCCAAGACGGGTTGATTAGTCAATCTAGCTTGAAGCGGGCTCAAAAGATCAACCGTATAGAGTTTTCGCTATCCTTTGTATGGATTCCCATACATGTATTGCTAAACAAACGGGGGATTGAACAAAAAACGAGTGGATGGTTAGGAACACCAAAATACATAAAGGATTGGTAATGGAGATTATGTAAATTATATAAAAAGAGACTTCTGGATAACATAAAAAGAATACTAATTGGGGCTTTAAATTCGTAGAAATGACTAGGCAGTACTCCCCATGATTCCGGTCCAGAGTATCCTCCTATCTGCCGATTAAAGTAATGACTATCAGGAACGAAATAATCCTTTACTATTTTTTAGTTTAAGCCCCATTCGTGGTTTTATCAGATCCGAAAGCAGAATAGGAACGAAAAAGAAACAATAAAGAATAAAAAAGAAATCTTTTTTTTTATTCTTTCTTTCATAGATATAGAGAGATCTAATCCGTGTCATGATTTATGAGCTAATGGAATGTTTCATTTTTTTCGTAATAGAAAACAATGGGTTGAAATATCTATTGATATTCTACAAGAAGTATTTTATTGAAGGCTTAAGTTATTACTCAACAAATAAAAATTGAAATTATGAATGGGCGAGATCAATTCAGAAGCACTTTTTTTTTATTCTTCAGAATATAGCAGACAGAATTCCATTGGTATAATTTTGGACCTTCCAATCTATTTTTTCTCTATCTATTCTACAACCATACGAAGATAAATAATACTGATTCGGTCCTAAAATTTATTTGTGACCCACGAGGAGCCGTATGAGGTGAAAATCTCATGTACGGTTTTGGACTAGCGATGTAAACAGTGATGTTATCATCGACTATAATTATCTAACAGTTCAAGTACAGTTGATATAGTTGAGGCGCAATCAAAATATGGTTTTTGGGGATGGAATTTGTGGCGTCAGCCAATAGGGTTTATCGTTTTTCTAATTTCTTCTCTAGCGGAATGCGAGAGATTACCTTTTGATTTACCAGAAGCGGAGGAAGAATTAGTAGCAGGGTATCAAACCGAATATTCAGGTATCAAATTTGGTTTATTTTACGTTGCTTCCTATCTAAATCTATTACTTTCTTCGTTATTTGTAACAGTTCTTTACTTGGGGGGTTGGAATATTTCCATTCCGTACGTATTCGCCCCTGAGCTATTTGAAATAAATAAAATAAATGGAATCATTGGAACGACAATTGGTATCTTTATTACATTAGCTAAAACTTATTTGTTTTTGTTTATTTCTATCGCAACACGATGGACTTTACCTAGGTTAAGAATGGACCAATTATTAAATCTCGGGTGGAAATTTCTTTTACCCATTTCTCTCGGTAATCTATTATTAACAACTTCTTTCCAACTTCTTTCACTGTAAAGAAAAAAAGAATCTGAGATTCATGACTTGGTTCAAACAAGAGAAAGAAACAAACATAAAATTATTCATAGATATTCACGATATGTTCCCTATGGTAACTGGGTTCATGAATTATGGCCACCAAACAGTCCGAGCAGCAAGGTACATTGGTCAAGGTTTCATGATTACCTTATCCCACGCAAATCGTTTACCCGTAACTATTCAATATCCTTATGAAAAATTAATCACATCAGAGCGTTTCCGCGGACGAATCCATTTTGAATTTGATAAATGCATTGCTTGTGAAGTATGTGTTCGTGTATGCCCTATAGATCTACCCGTTGTTGATTGGAAATTTGAAACGGATATTCGAAAAAAACGATTGCTTAATTACAGTATTGATTTCGGAATTTGTATATTTTGTGGTAACTGCGTTGAGTATTGTCCAACAAATTGTTTATCAATGACTGAAGAATATGAACTTTCTACTTACGACCGTCACGAATTGAATTATAATCAAATTGCTTTGGGCCGTTTACCAATGTCAGTAATTGACGATTATACAATTCGAACAGTTTTGAATTCAATTCAAAGAAAAACTCAGTAAGTAAACCTCCTGTTCTATTAAAGTAAAGAGAAATTTCCCATTCATTCTTTTAAGGTTCCGTTTTGGTTTAAGTTAAAAGACTGTTTGGTTTGAATTAAAAAAAGAATGAGGCCTTTGGTCAATAAATAAAAATTCAATTACAAATTAACAGGTTGATAAGAATTTCGGATTCCTTTTTATTGAAAATTAAAATATATTAATATATTCGTAATTATTTCGAAATATATAGTTTCAAAAAACAAAATACCCTTTTCTTTTGAACAAAAAAGAATCAAAAACGAAACTATCCAATAATTGTGCTTAGAGCAATTCACGCCTAATAGATTAGGATTTTATTCAATTAGGAACGTATCATAAAAAAAAATTCCTGGTCGGGTCAATAAGATCATGAAAAGCATTTCGATTTATTTATCTCTTATTTTACACAGAATGGATTTGCCTGGACCAATACACGATTTTCTTTTAGTTTTTCTGGGATCGGGTCTTATATTAGGAGGCCTGGGAGTGGTATTACTTACCAATCCAATTTATTCTGCCTTTTCATTGGGATTGGTTCTTGTTTGTATATCCTTATTTTATATTCTCTCAAATTCTCATTTTGTAGCTGCTGCCCAGCTCCTTATTTATGTGGGAGCCATAAATGTTTTAATCCTATTTGCTGTGATGTTCATGAATGGTTCAGAATATTATAAAGATTTTAATCTGTGGACCATTGGGAATGGCCTTACTTCGTTGGTTTGTACAAGTATTCTTGTTTCGCTAATTACTACTATATTAGATACATCATGGTACGGGATTATTTGGACTACAAGATCAAATCAAATTATAGAACAAGATTTGATAAGTAATAGTCAACAAATTGGAATTCATTTAGCAACCGATTTTTTTCTTCCATTTGAATTCATTTCAATAATTCTTTTAGTTGCTTTGATAGGTGCAATTGCTGTGGCTCGTCAGTAATAAATCTTTCTAACTAGAAATAGCAAGCAATCAAAATGAAACCTTTTTCTGTTTTTTCTGTCTTATCGCATCCATTTTCTTTGAATTCTATTTGAATATTGCTCGTGTATAAAATAGAAATTCGTTGATTCGATATATTTCCAATAGATTCTTTTTTTTTGTTATACTCTAGTCAATCAAATCTGTTGAATTATTGTTCATATTAATAATGAATCGAAATTGATAAGGAGTTGGTCAATGATGCTCGAACATATACTTGTTTTGAGTGCCTATTTATTTTCTATCGGTATTTATGGATTGATCACGAGTCGAAATATGGTTAGGGCCCTTATGTGTCTTGAACTTATACTGAATGCGGTTAATATAAATTTTGTAACATTTTCTGATTTTTTTGATAGTCGGCAATTAAAGGGAAATATTTTCTCAATTTTTGTTATAGCTATTGCAGCCGCTGAAGCAGCTATTGGATCAGCTATTGTGTCCTCGATTTATCGTAACAGAAAATCAACGCGTATCAATCAATCAACTTTGTTGAATAAGTAATATTAATAATATTAAATTATAAGATTCACCAATTTGAATTAGCATGTACAATATGTTGGAATCTACATCATGTTTTCGAAAACGTAAGAAATCAAAGTATCTTGGTCCTTTCTTATGAGTTGATCCCGAAGGAAATTGATTAGAAAATTTCTGGTAAATCGTTGATTCATCTGGTGTTTAACTATATTTATTTACAAGTTTACTAGATTGAAATTTTATGATGTTCAAAAATTTATAGATCCCATGTCACATTCAGTAAAAATTTATGATACATGTATTGGGTGTACTCAATGTGTCCGAGCCTGCCCCACCGATGTGTTAGAAATGATACCTTGGGATGGATGTAAAGCTAAGCAAATTGCTTCCGCTCCAAGAACAGAAGATTGTGTTGGTTGTAAGAGATGTGAATCCGCTTGTCCAACGGATTTCTTGAGCGTTCGAGTTTATTTATGGCATGAAACAACTCGAAGTATGGGTCTAGCTTATTGATACGGTCCAGAAAACCCTAGTTGAATACATTTTGAATCCATTTGATTTTTTTTACTGAAAAAACCCGTGCTCAAAAAAAACCTTTTTGAGCACGGGTTTTTCTGGTCCAAGTGTATCTTGTCTTTACCACGAATTATTTTCCTTGGTTAACAATAATTGTATTTTTACCAATATCTGCAGGTTCTTTACTTTTCTTTCTTCCTCATAAAGGAAATAAGCTAATTAAGTGGTATACAATATGTATATGCATTCTCGAACTCCTTCTAACAACCTATGCATTTTGTTATCATTTCCGATTGGACGATCCATTAATCCAGCTGGCGGAAGATTATAAATGGATAAATTTTTTTGATTTTTACTGGAGATTGGGAATAGATGGACTTTCTATAGGGCCCATTTTACTGACAGGATTTATCACCACTTTAGCGACTTTGGCGGCTTGGCCAGTTACTCGAGATTCGCGATTATTTCATTTCCTGATGCTAGCAATGTACAGTGGTCAAATAGGATCATTTTCTTCTCGAGACCTTTTACTTTTTTTCATCATGTGGGAGTTCGAATTAATTCCCGTTTATCTACTTCTATCCATGTGGGGGGGAAAGAAACGTCTGTACTCGGCTACAAAATTTATTTTGTACACCGCAGGGGGTTCCGTTTTTCTATTAATAGGAGTTTTGGGTCTCGGTTTATACGGTTCTAATGAACCAACATTAAATTTTGAAACATTAGCTAATCAATCATATCCTGTCGCACTGGAAATAATATTCTATATTGGATTTCTTATTGCTTTTGCTGTCAAATCGCCGATTATACCCTTACATACGTGGTTACCGGATACCCACGGGGAGGCCCATTACAGTACTTGTATGCTTCTAGCCGGAATTTTATTAAAAATGGGAGCATATGGATTAGTTCGGATCAATATGGAATTATTACCCCATGCGCATTCCATATTTTCTCCCTGGTTGATAATAGTGGGTACAATGCAAATAATTTATGCAGCTTCAACATCTCTTGGTCAACGGAATTTAAAAAAAAGAATAGCCTATTCCTCCGTATCTCATATGGGTTTCATAATTATAGGAATTGGTTCGATAACTGATACGGGACTCAACGGAGCTATTTTACAAATAATATCTCATGGCTTTATCGGTGCTGCACTTTTTTTCTTGGCAGGAACGAGTTATGATAGAATGCGTCTTGTTTATCTCGACGAAATGGGCGGAATGGCCGTTTCGATTCCCAAAATATTTACGATGTTCAGTATCTTATCCATGGCTTCTCTTGCATTACCGGGCATGAGTGGTTTTGTTGCAGAATTGATAGTCTTTTTTGGAATAATTACCAGCCAAAAATATTTTTTAATGCCAAAAATACTAATTACTTTCGTAATGGCAATTGGAATGATATTAACTCCTATTTATTCATTATCTATGTCACGTCAAATGTTCTATGGATACAAGCTATTTAATGCTCCAAGTTCTTATTTTTTTGATTCTGGACCACGAGAGTTATTTGTTTCGATCTCTATCTTTCTACCAGTAATAGGTATTGGTATTTATCCGGATTTCGTTCTCTCATTATCAGGTGAGAAAGTCGAAACTATTCTATATAATTATTTTTATAGATAGTTTTCATGAATAAAAAAAAATCAAATCCTATGGTTTTTAAAATTGGTCGTTGTACAATGAAAAAGAAAAAAAAGAAGTCTTTTTTCTTCTCTTAAGTTTAAGTTAAGTAAAAAAGGTAAAAGCATTAAATTGAATTTTAATCAGACATCTTTGGCTTTTGTTAGAACCTTTTGAATCGCTCCACTACTTGATTCAAAAGGTTCTTGACAGCTTACAATAAGTTTTCTTATACTTATATATAATATATACGCCGTCCTGTGTTAGTATTTGTTAGGCCTAGCCTCTTTATTCAATTCAATTAGATGTTAATTTAATGTAAATGAACCATAACTATGTAAACCTATTCCTAATAGATTGACCCCAAAATAGCATATCCAAATTATAAGAAATCCCATAGAAGCCACAAGTGCGGAATTTACACCTTCCAAATTTGTATTTGTTCGGGTATGGAAATAAATCGCGAATACGGTCCAAGTAATAAACGCCCAAGTTTCCTTGGGGTCCCAATTCCAATATGATCCCCACGCCTCATTAGCCCATACGGCTCCCGAAAGAATTCCTATGGTTAAAAAGATAAACCCGAGACTAATAATACGATAACTCCAACGATCCAATTGTTGAGTCAATTGATATCTGTAATAATTTTTAGAAGAAAGAAAATAAGTGTTTAGTAAAACATTGCTTCTTTCATTCATGTATTGGATTTTCCCAAACGAAAATGAAAAATTATTGTTTTCACCAATAATCTTTATGGCCTTTCGAAATGTAATGACTAGAAGAGCTACTGATAATAATGATCCACATAAAAGAGCTGCATAGCCTAATACCATCATACTTACGTGCATCATTAACCACTGGGATTGGAGAGCAGGTGCTAATATTGCAGATTGATGCATTTTGGTTAAAAGACCCGAAGTGGCAAAGCCTTGGGTAAAAATAGCACTTGGTGCGGTTATTGCACTTAAATTATTTTTGCGCTTTTTAAATTTTAAATAGGAAACCATATGAATAAGGGAGAAACCCCATGAAAGAAAGATTAATGATTCATATAAATCACTTAATGGGAAATGTCCTGAATAAATCCAACGAGTGACTAATAATCCTGTTATACAGAAAAAGGTGACTATCATGCCCTTTTCTGATGAATCATATAGTCCTACGACTTCATCTACTAATAAGAATAAGGTTAAAAAATGAATTGTAATTACAATTGAAACGACTGAAAAAGATATATGAGTTAATATATGCTCTAAAGTTGAAAAAATCATAAAAATTATGAAAAAAGCCTGGGTTTCAAGATTTTATGGAATGGAAATCAGGAATGAAATTCATTTTCATTATAGGACTTATTCTATCTCTTTTAGAAGATACTATGCCGCCACTCGGACTCGAACCGAGATGCTCTAGCACTGCTTCCTAAGAGCAGCGTGTCTACCGATTTCACCATAGCGGCTTGCTCGAAATCATAATAACCCATTTTTTAGTCAATCGTCGAGATTGAAGGTGAAGGGGTCAATTCAATGTAAAATGTCAAATTTGTTAGGAAGCATTTAATTTTTTATTGATAAATAACAACTCGTTGAAATAGCAATTTGAAGGTTCAAAAGGAATCTTTAGTATTTATTGTATCATTTTATTTATTTAATTATCCTTTCTATTTAATTAGGTCGTCAATAGAGATTTTTGTGTTTTCCTAAAAGAGAACTCCTTTATTGGAACTAAACTAACTAGTTGTAACTTCAATTCATAGATAAAATTCAACAAAACAAAAAAGGGTTCTTTATCATTTTCATTTTTTAATGATTCATTTCTCATTCTTTTGTATGATTTTTATGAATCTATAAAAAACTATAAAAAAATGCTTATTAATTGACTGAATAAATGAATGAAAAAATATGATTTTTAGAGATCACAATTTCAGCACCACACCCAACGATTTCAAAAGATTTATGTAATTTTTGTATTAATCGTTAGCATTTTGCGTTTGTTTTAAGGATTTATCAAACCAACTAGATATTGGGTTGTACCCGTTACGTTATATGAAAAGCGTTTCGATTCCTGTCATAATTGTACCATACTTCAAAAAAGTATTTCGAATTCTAAAAATATGTCTTGATTTATTTTATTACATTTTCTTATACAAACATAGGATTTCTTTAGATCACTTCAAATTGATACATTATTTGTATATCCACTAAATTAGAAAAGGGGTTTTCTCCATTGGGTTGAAAACAGGGGAAGGAGATATAGTAATTCAGAGAAATAATGATTCATAAAGTTACAAAATTGAAACTTAATGGGTTAGTTTCGACAATCCAGTTAAAGCTCTTATATATATGTGCTCCGCGATCCGCTATAGTATAAATAGAAAAAAAAATTCTTATTCTATTATATTCTATTATTTAATTATTTATTATTATAAATTGAATATTATAAAAATAACAAATTATTATAACACTAACATAACAAATACAAATGGGCGATGGGGAAAATAAGAATCCTCCCCCCGGAAATGAAAAAAAAGATATTCAAAAATTCAAAAAAGTAAAACCTTTGTATCCTATTCGAGTTAAACCAATTCAGATTACTCCAAATTTATTTGGCGTACAAAAAAACTTTTTGAATTCCCCGTAGAAAGAGATTTGGCTAATGAAAAAGCTTTCAAGGCCGCCCAATATCCTTTCTTTTTCCAAACATTTTTTCGAATACGCTTTTTTGATGTAGAAGTACGTTTTTTTGGAACTGCCATTCAAAAAAAAGTTATTCAGTGCTATAGTTGGATGTCAAAGACATCTATTTTTAAAACAAAACGATCGGTCTTTTGATGTCATTATTTATCTATTCCTATAGATTTTATAAATTATATTATATATATACTACAATACAAATTGCATAAAAAATGAATAGAGATGGGAAAATCGCATAAAATGCTTCTATTCTAGAACAAAAAAACAATATAACCCCTTTTTTATTTATATTCCATACACTATCCAGAAAAAAAAAAGAAGAATTTGTATTTAATTTATTGGTACCTTTCTTTTTTATATCTCCATTCAAATCTATAGGATAGAATAGGATCTATATCTATTATGATATAGAAATCGAATTGATGAAATCAAAAAAACGCAAAAAAAGTCTTTCTTTTTCTATCTACGCCCAGTTTTTTGTTGTCTTACATTTATAATTTATACATCTCCATTTATACATGAAAACTACATCAAAATAAAAAGTGTAAAACCCATTTTATCTACCTATGCAAACTTGAATTTGATTTTTTCCATAAATTGGTCAAGCTCGAAGAGAGGGTATGCCTAATTTTCATTTTCAACCAAATTCGAATGAGACTCGTAGTTAATCTGTTAAAGGATACATAATTTTGAAAAAAAAGAATATTTTATTATATTAATAGTCATTTTTCTTTTAATTATATGTAAATATAAAGAAAATATCGGATAGTCTTTCCTACAAGAAAAGGTTCATTTATTGTAGTGGAAGACAATCAATCAGTTCCGCGATGAAAATGAACTAGTTAATAAGTTCGAATAAACAAACTCAAATAATTCGTTTTTCTTTTAAGTTCTAGGACATCCTATGATTTATATCATACTTTTTTGGGGGGAATTCTTTGTATTTTTGATCGATGTATCTAACTTATTGTAAATAGAAATTATTGTAATATGTAATAATAAATAATAATTGATATTTTCAGAAAAATATTACTATAATGAAAAAAAGAATTCTTTTGTTTTTCATTATAGTAACTCGGCGAGATCATTTGATTACTTCTAACTTCGAAATTTGAATATTTTTGAAATAGTTGCGAAAGATTAAAAAATTAAGAATAGAAAATTCCAGTTAACTTTGTAATCTCTCGATTTTTTTATTGCTCCTTTTCAATCATTTTATTGCTCCTTTTCAATCAAAAGAGATAAGAGCCGGTGAATCAGAAACGATTAATTAAGAAAGAATAACAAAAAAGTTTTTATGGAGCATGCAGATCAATATTCATGGATCATACCTTTTGTTCCACTTCCCATTCCTATTTTAATAGGAATGGGACTCCTACTTTTTCCGACGGCAACAAAAAATCTTCGTCGTATGTGGGCTTTTCCCAATATTTTATTGTTAAGTATAGTTATGATTTTTTCGCTCGATCTGT